GATCTGGAATAAATGGAAATTTTATTGATAAGACCTTTTCAATTGTAGCCAATATCTTATTACGAATAATTCCGACAACTTCGGGAGAGAAAGAGGCATTCACCTATTACCGAGATGGTGCGATTTGATTCTTTTTTTTTTTTTTTTTATTATTATTCGTTCTTATTTAGTTATTATAAATTAATAATTAATGTATTAATATATTATAAAATATTCTAAATTAATAAATTATAGATTTATTATAAATATTTATTTTTATTATAAATATTTATTATAATTATAAAATTATAAATCCATTTTATATTTTATATATATTTTATCATTTTTTCTTTTATAGTTATACTTTTTTTATTTTACCGCTCTCAATCTTAGGAGAAAGACACTCAGGATAGAAAGGGATAGAAAGAAAAAAAAATTATTGAAATAAATCTACGCTTGTTGAAGGTGAAGTTTGTAAGTAAAACAAGCCCTTCTGTCGTGTATCCCCGATTAATGCAGCCTCAGATGCTTCAATTGTCGATTCGAGAGTATTGAGCGAAAGGTTACACCTATGGGTTAGGTCAAACCTACTCCACTAGTACCAATAGGAGGCATAGGGGAAGAGGCACTACTCCTAGGAATCAACAACACGAAAACTTTGTTATAAATTATCCCTTTTCTTTATCAGGATCGGGACTAACAAGAATGGTTGGGACAACAAACATCCATCTCGTTCGTATTTTGGATACCCATATAACCATCGAAGACTGTTGAAGTGACTAATTCCTGGAAATTAAGAGGCGTTGAAGACAAAGAAATTGTTGGAGTCACCCTTTTTTATCTAGTACCAACATGCTTGAGTTAAGGAAAGTTTTTTTACAAGAAGGTTGGCTAGAGATTTCTTGTAAAAACACTAGTCCCACCCAGTTTATAATGAGACTATTTCAATCTTTGTGGATTCCATGTATTATTCTCATTATGCACATAAAGGAGGAGCCGTATGAGATGAAAATCTCATGTACGGTTCTGAAACGGAGATTCTTTGAATCGAACGACGGCCGTAACGGATGTCGGCTCAATCCGAAGGAAATTATGCAGAAGCTTTACAGAATTATTATGAAGCTATGCGATTAGAAATCGATCCCTATGATCGAAGTTATATACTCTATAACATAGGCCTTATCCACACAAGGAACGGAGAACATACGAAAGCTTTGGAATATTATTTTCGGGCACTAGAGCGGAACCCATTCTTACCACAAGCTTTTAATAATATGGCCGTGATCTGTCATTACGTGCGACTATCTCCACTATAGAAAGGGAAAGAAAGAGCAAATCCGTTAATAAATACTAGAAAAAACAGGCTTTCTACATATGTATCGTCCAAAACAACGATTTTTATCAGCTGTAGTAAAGAAATACACTTCATAGAAGTGGAAATATGACGAAATCGGTATGCCTAGATACTTTATTCTATGGATAAAGGATCTAATTGAAAAGGAAGCGCCGTAAAGATCAATTCGCGAGATTTTGGGCCGGTACAATAAGAACTGCTTACTTATGTCATGATATGAGATAAAAGTTAGGAATCCACTTATGTAATAGAGTTGATCCCCTAAGGTATTGAGCAGCGGTGTAGCATCAGATCCCAACGATAGTAAGTCTTTTCCTTCTTATGAAGAAAGTCTTTTTCAAAGATTCTATATAAATTTATATACGAAACCGAGATAGTTACCTTTCATAAAATTCTAATGATAGCGGAAATGCCTATACTTTATGAAGGTGGGAGAAAAGATAAAACTGATTAAATCATTAAGCAAAATTCAAGTTTGAAACTCATAACCTCTTTTGGTTAACTCGAGAGAAAAAAAAATGGGATACTAAAAGAATTTGACTGCTGAGCCGTATGAGGTCGGAAACTCTCAAGTACGGTTCTAAGGGAAGGAATTTACCCGCCTATTCCGACCGGGGAGAACAGGCCATTCGACAAGGAGATTCTGAAATTGCGGAGGCTTGGTTCGACCAAGCTGCCGAGTATTGGAAACAGGCTATAGCGCTTACTCCTGGTAATTATATTGAAGCGCAGAATTGGTTGAAGATCACAAGGCGTTTCGAATAAGAACACTATTTTATTCTAACTATTTTATTTTTTTATTTGTTATAATGAATTGTTTATGAATTGTTTGTTGTCTCTATCAGTCAAATAAAACAGATCATTTCTCTGGGAAGAACCAATCAAAAAATTTCATTATATCCCTTCTCCTTCTAAGATCGTTCTATTTCGTCTGTTATTTCGTAGGGATAAACGATATACAAATAAGTTAGAGAATATATTTCTTTTCTGCTATTAATAATAATAACTAATAAAAGTAAAAGAGACCCTCGAATGACTAAATAGAAATACTGGTATGTCTCTTAGTAATGACTAATGACTGTTCACACCGTTTGGAATAGAGTAATAGTAATATATTCTACGTAATACATAAAGTGTCTCCATTTAGGAACTTCTAATTGAGATATG